CGATTTTTTCCAGGAAATCCCCAACGAAAGATACACACTATTCCGTCTTTTCTATCAAATCGATCATAACCACTACCTACATTCCACGAAATTGTGCACCATAAATAGGAGCTAATAAAAAGACCCGCGATTCCGTAGAAAGACATCACAATTCCTTGTGGAAAAAAAACTATTTCCTGAGATGGAAATAAAGATATCAAATTTCTACCAAGATAACTCGAGGTTCCAACCAACAAGAATCCTAATGAGCCTAAAAAAAGGATAACAGCCCAGCAGAAATTACTTGTTTTTCGAGCCCCCGTTATAGGTTCTATCCATATATGTTCTGATCGACAACTCATACTTGATCCAGTTGATTTTTTTGGAATTGAGAGAATACCCCAAATGAATTTGACTTTAGTCCTTTTTTTCCAAAGTAACTCGCATCAACTAGCACTAGTTTGATGTGATCCTTTAGGAGTAATTCATTAAATTCGTTAGATCTAAACTAATAACATACCCTTCGTATGATCTCACTAAAGATAGCCAAATAGATAGACCAACTTTACAGTTCAGCTATCCGTCGATTCGGGTCTATTTGAAAATAGCTAGAATCCATTGATCCCTATAGCATTTTCTGGAGACATAAGAGTTTTTCGGCGGAAGCCGCTTATACCATATTTTGCTAAATAGATATCTGTGTTATGATACAAGCGTCAGTTTTGAAAAAAAAAAAATAGATGAGATTTTGTGCCATCGGCTCTAAACAATCTTGTTTTTTTGAACATAAAGAAATAAAGAAGCCATTGCGATTGCCGGAAATACTAGGCCTACTAAAGGCACCAAAACAGAGGGAAAGTTAAGAGTTGTCATAGAATGGGTACCTCGATTTACTATTTGTACCTGTTATTATTATTTATATTTTATATTTATAATATAAAGATATCTTATTATATATAAAGATATCTTATTATAATTTGATAATATATCTTATTATAATTTGATAATTCTAAATTGGAATTATTATTATTACTTAATAGCTATTAAGTATAAATATAAGTATCTATCTAAGTGAGTATATAATGTAGTTTTTCATCTTTCTACATGAAAGATTTGAAAGGATATGGATGAGATATTATTTTCTTCATTTTTGCTCTTGTCTTCGAATTTCATTTACTAAGCAAAAAGTTTTTTAAAAATTAATTAGATTCTATTTATAATTATATTGAAATTGAATATATTGAAGGGTTTGTTAGAATCCCATCCATCAGGGATTCTTAGTCAAAATAGGATTATCGTAAGATATAAAAAAAGTAAAAAATTCTATATTTTATAGATTTTCATTATATATATGACGAGAAGAGTATATTTTTTTTTGATTTGCCTAATTTCACGAAAATAAGAATTTCATCTTTTATCTTGTTAATAGAGGCTTCTTGATCAATAATCAGGAATATAGAAAAAGGGGCGGATTTTCCGTGACTTTTGATTCTTTATATAATTAGATCTTATGTCAACAAAGAAAACCCCATTCGTCTAATTTTAACTTGGATTCCGATAAACTAATTACTTGTTTGCTCAAAATAATTGAACTTAATGTTCTAATTTTGATTCAAAGGAAAGAAAGTGTGTAGTTGAAATAACTCACTCAGAACACTTTTTAAAGGATTACGTGGTACGATTAGATCGAATAAGCCCTTCTGGAATAAATACTCGGCCGCTTGTGAACCCTCGGGTACTGTTTTATTCAATGTTTGTTCAATTACTCTTTTACCCGCAAAGGCAATGTAGGCATTGGGTTCGGCAATAATGATATCCCCCAACATACCAAAACTAGCTGTCACCCCACCGGTAGTAGGAGATGTAAGAATTGGTACATAGAATAACTTTTTATTTGATTGATAATCATATAAAGCAGAAGATATTTTAGCCATTTGCATCAAGCTCAAACTTCCTTCTTGCATGCGTGCCCCTCCGGAAGCACACACTATAATAAGAGGTAGAAATTCTTTAGTAGCGTATTCAATTAAACGGGTAATTTTCTCCCCGACTACGGATCCCATACTACCTCCCATAAACTGAAAATCCATAACCCCAATTGCTACGGTAATACCGTTTAGTTGCCCTCTGCCTGTTTGAACAGCCTCGGTTAATCCTGTCTTTCTTTGATAAGAATCGATACGATTTTTATAAGGCTCCTCCTCCGAATGAAATTCAATGGGATCCAGAGAGACCATGTCTTCATCCATAGGCTCCCAAGTGCCCGGATCGATCAAAAGTTCGATTCTATCTGAACTACTCATTTTCAAATGATATCCACATTGTTCACAAAGATGCATTTTTGATTTAAAAAATTTCTTATAATTTAATCCATAACAATTTTCGCATTGAACCCACAAATGCCGGTATTGTTCAGTTACACCCAGAGGAGTAGGACTTTCTGGTATAGTTTGATCACTCGTTCTGATATCCTCGTTTTGACTACTATTTCCACTTTTACTACAAATGGAACTAGAAATGT